TTGAAAATCCTTATGGAAACCCTAATATTCTTGCGGAATTTATAGCCGGACAATTAAAAAATAGAGTTTCATTTCGAAAAGCAATAAAAAAAGCTATTGAATTAACTGAGCAGGCAGGTACAAAAGGAATTCAAGTACAAATTGCAGGGCGTATCGACGGAAAAGAAATTGCACGTGTCGAATGGATCAGAGAAGGAAGGGTTCCTCTACAAACCATTCGAGCTAAAATTGATTACTGTTCCTATACAGTTCGAACTATTTATGGGGTATTAGGCATCAAAATTTGGATATTTATAGAAGAGGAATAATAGTCCTTTACTTGACTTATCTTTAGTTCTATTCTATCCATCCAGTAATAGAACAAAAAATGACAAATTCTTTCATTCTTTTTCTCTTAACTCAAAAAAAAAAAAAAAATGAACAATTCTATAAGATTGAATAAAAATTCGATTAATCATTTGATATAATTGCTATGCTTAGTGTGTGACTCGTTGGTTTTTTAGGATTAGTATTAAAAAAAAAAGGACCAGCCCATAGTATGAACTAATAACTATTATAGAACTAATAACTAACTCATCGTTTCGCATTATCTGGATATAAAAAACCGGTCGAGATATGATATATTGATCATATCAATGTAGCAACTGAAATATTTTTTGCATAAACAAACAACAAAAAATAAAAACCAATCTGATTCTGAGTTGTAAAGAAAAAAAGTATGCGGATAAATGGAAGGATGAGAGAAAGAGAGAAAAAAAATATCAATGATATATGATTCCAATATGTAAGGTCTATGATTCATCTCATAACGGGAAATTTAATAAAGCATTAATATGGATCGGTCCATAATTATACAAATCTGTTCATAGAAAAAGAATAAAGAGCCCTGAGCCAATAAAGACTGAGAGGATTGACTCAAGAACAAATCCAATTTAGTTAGGGGCTCCGTTGTAAAATTTAGACCTAACCATTAACCGAGAAGCGATGGGAACGATAGAACCTGTGAATACATAAGATTCCATTGAAAACGAATCTTAATGATTCATTGGGTAGGATGGCGGAACGAACCAGAAACCGATTCATTTATTCTGAAAGGTCATGTCATAGACTAATCCTATAACTGAAATATTGAAAGAGTAAATATCCGCCCGCGAAAATTTTGATTTTATTGGATTTCTAAATTTTAGCCGATCCGATATGATAATAAAAAGCAAAACAAAATAAAGATTCATTATAACCTCATAACAAAATTACTTTGATCTATACTATTATCTTTAAATGTATCTCTAAATAAAAATTCTCTATAGATCGAATCCATGTTTAGTTATATATCAAAACAAGATATGGAAATTTCTAATAGATTAGATGAAATTTCAAAAAATCTCATGGGTCGGTATATTTTTTCAGTATATTATTCATTAAATACATAGATTTTTTAATCGTTTCAGTCGCGAGGAGCTGGATGAGAAGAAACTCTCATGTCCAGTTCTGTAGTAGAGATGGAATTGATAAACAACCATCAACTATAACCCCAAAAGAACTAGATTCCGTAAACACCATAGAGGAAGAATGAAAGGAATATCTTATCGAGGTAATCGTATTTGCTTCGGTAGATATGCTCTTCAAGCGCTTGAACCCGCTTGGATCACATCTCGACAAATAGAAGCAGGTCGACGAGCAATGACACGAAATGCCCGCCGCGGTGGAAAAATATGGGTACGTATATTTCCAGACAAACCAGTTACAGTAAGACCTACAGAAACGCGTATGGGTTCGGGGAAAGGATCTCCCGAATATTGGGTAGCTGTCGTTAAACCCGGTAGAATACTTTATGAAATGAGCGGAGTAGCAGAAAATATAGCCAGACGGGCTATTTCAATAGCGGCATCAAAAATGCCTATACGAACCCAATTCATTATTTCGGGATAGGAATGTAGAAACAAAAGAAAAGTTTTTTTGGATGAAAAAAAACAACAATTGCAGGTTTCCTTTTTTGTTTTGAACAAACAACATTTCTTTTTTTTTTACTTCGCCCTTTGTGTTGATTGAAAAAACAGATAAACAAAATGATTCAACCCCAAAGCCATTTGAATGTAGCGGATAACAGCGGAGCCCGAGAATTAATGTGTATTCGAATTATAGGAGCTAGTAATCGACGATATGCTCATATCGGTGATGTTATTGTTGCTGTAATCAAGGAAGCAGTACCAAATACACCTCTAGAACGATCAGAAGTGATCAGAGCTGTAATTGTACGTACTTGTAAAGAACTCAAACGTGAGAACGGTATGATCATACGATATGATGACAATGCTGCGGTTGTTATTGATCAAGAAGGAAATCCAAAAGGAACTCGAATTTTTGGCGCGATCGCCCGGGAATTGAGACAGTTAAATTTCACTAAAATAGTTTCATTAGCACCCGAAGTATTATAAGATTAGACCATAACATAATTACTATAGTTATAGTATTTAACTGAGTATTTAACTGAAATCAATTAAGGTTATTTAGTAAATTGAGATTTATTATTATTAGTAGATTGGTTGGGTTTCACGTATATGCCTTTAATAATTCATAACTACAAAATAAAGAAAAATAAAAAAAAAAAGAAAAAGAGCATGTTGATTATATCAAAATTCGAGTACAACAATAATCTGAGTTTATCATGAATAAAGACACTATTGCTGACATAATAACCTCTATACGAAATGCTGACATGAATAAAAAAAGAACAGTTCGAATACCAGCTACTAACATTACTGAAAACATTGTTAAAATCCTTTTACGCGAAGGTTTTATTGAAAACATGCGGAAACATCAGGAAAACAACAAAGATTTTTTGGTTTTAACCCTACGACATAGAAGGAATAGGAAAGGACCGTATAAAACCGTTTTAAATTTAAAACGGATCAGTCGACCCGGTCTACGAATATATTCTAACTATCAACGAATTCCTAGAATTTTAGGCGGAATGGGGATTGTAATTCTTTCTACTTCTCGGGGTATAATGACAGACAAAGAGGCTCGACTAGAAGGAATCGGTGGAGAAATTTTGTGTTATGTATGGTAATCCTTCTGATATCTGATATAAGAATTATATGCGGAACTTTCATATTTGTGAAAAAAAAAAGAGAGAGGGCGGTTTTCTAATATCACCTCTCCCGTATTAGTTGATACCTCAAGGAGTTTGACCCAGAATCAGAATGAAAGAAAGGATTCATGAAGGTTTAATTACGAAATGACTGCCCAATGGTATATTCTGAATTCGTTTAGATAATGAAAATCTGATTCTAGGTTATGTTTCAGGGACGATTAGACGTAGTTTTTTTATACGTATACGACGAGGAAATCGAGGAAAAGTGAGGCAAGTCGTTATGATTCAACCAGCGCACGTATAATTTATAGACTCCGAAAAAAGATTCCAACGATTAGATGGTTTTTTTCAATTTCAACATTCATTTTTGGGGTATACAATTCGAAGTTCAAAATTTCAAGAAACTTATTTTCTTCCAATAAAGAGAGTTAGAATTAAGTTAGGGAATGATAAATATGAAAATAAGAGCCTCTGTGCGTAAAATTTGTGAAAAATGTCGACTGATCCGTAGGCGGGGACGAATTATAGTAATTTGTTCCAACCCGAGACATAAACAAAGACAAGGATAATCTTTCTAAAATAAAAAGGACTCTATAAATAAAATCTAAAGGAACCGTCGTACAAATGTTGTACAAATACCAAATACATAAATAAGAAAAAAAAAAATAAAGCATCTGTTTTGACATGAAATGGATATATCCATATATCTCTGGCTTATATTTATGAGATGATAAAATATGGCAAAACCTATACCAAGAACTGGTTCACGTAAGAATAGACGTATTGGTTCACGTAAAAATGCGCGTAGAATACCAAAGGGAGTTATTCATGTTCAAGCAAGTTTCAACAATACTATTGTGACTATTACAGATGTAAGGGGGCGGGTAATTTCGTGGTCCTCCGCCGGTACTTGTGGATTCAAGGGTACAAGACGAGGGACGCCATTTGCCGCTCAAACCGCAGCAGGAAATGCTATTCGGACAGTAGTGGATCAAGGTATGCAACGAGCAGAAGTCATGATAAAAGGCCCCGGTCTCGGAAGAGATGCGGCATTGAGAGCTATTCGTAGAAGTGGTATACTATTAAGTTTCATACGAGATGTAACCCCTATGCCACATAATGGCTGTAGACCCCCTAAAAAAAGACGTGTATAAAAATAAACATTGAAGATATTTCAAGAGAAATAAATAATTCAATGATCTGATCAAAATAATATTACTATGGTTCACGAGAAAGTAACAATATCTACTCAGACACTGCAGTGGAAGTGTGTTGAATCCCGAGTAGACAGTAAGCGTCTTTATTATGGACGCTTTATTCTGGCTCCACTTATGAAAGGCCAAGCCGATACAATAGGCATTGCGATGCGAAGAGCTTTGCTTGGAGAAATAGAAGGAACATGTATCACGCGCGCAAAATTTGAGAAAATACCACATGAATATTCTACCATAGTGGGTATTCAAGAATCTGTACATGAAATTTTAATGAATTTGAAAGAAATTGTATTGAAAAGTAATCTTTATGGAACTCGTGATGCGTCTATTTATGTCAAGGGTCCCCAATATGTAACTGCTCAAGACATCATCTTACCACCTTCGGTGGAAATCGTTGATAATACACAGCCTATAGCGAACCTAACGGAACCAATTAATTTCTGTATTGAATTACAACTCGAGAGGCATCGCGGATATCGTATAAAAACGCCAAACAACTTTCAAGACGGAAGTTATCCTATAGATGCTGTATTCATGCCTGTTCGAAATGCCAATCATAGTATTCATTCTTATGCGAATGGGAATGAAAAACACGAGATACTTTTTCTCGAAATATGGACAAATGGAAGTTTAACCCCTAAAGAAGCACTTCATGAGGCTTCCCGGAATTTGATTGATTTATTTATTCCCTT